ATTGGCCATACCATTGCTATCCACAATGGAAAGGAACATTTGCCTGTTTATATAACGGTTCATATGGTAGGCCACAAATTGGGGGAATTTGCACCTACTCGAAATTTCGGGGAACATGCCAAAAAGGATAATAGATCTCGTCGTTAAGAAATATGGATGTTTATACTTAATTAGTGAGAGGTAAAATTTATGACAAAAAAACAAAATAATACAACATATGGTGAAGTATCTGCTTCGGGTCACGATATCCCTATGTCTGCTCACAAAGCGCGAAGAGTAATTGATCAAATCCGTGGACGTTCCTATGAGGAAGCACTTATGATACTCGAATTCATGCCTTATCGAGCATGTTATCCCATATTGAAATTGATTTATTCCGCAGCAGCCAATGCCAGTCACAATAAGGCTTACAACAAAGCGGATTTAATCATTAGTAAAGTGGAAGTCAACAAGGGAACTACCAGAAAAAAATTAAAACCTCTAGCTAAAGGACGTAGTTGTCTGATAAAAAGATCGACTTGTCATATAACTGTTAGATTAAATATTCTAAAAAAGATGCAAAATTTATCCATAGATAAACTAAAGATGAGCGAGAAGAACATTTAAAGGATGATGGGGTAATATGGGACAAAAAATAAATCCACTTGGTTTCAGACTTGGTACAACCCAAGATCATTATTCTCGTTGGTTTGCACAACCAAAAAATTATTCTGAAGGTCTACAAGAAGATCAAAAAATACGCAATTGTATCACGAATTATGTACAAAAAAAAATGAAAGATTCTTCCGATGTCAAGGGAATTGCACGTATAGAAATAAAAAAAAAAATGGATCTAATTCAGATCATAATTTATATGGGATTCCCAAAACCATTAATAGAAAATGGAACACGAGGAATTGAAGAACTACGGATGAATCTACAAAAAGACTTAAATTGTGTGAACCGAAAACTTAACATTGCTATTACAAGAATTAAAAAACCTTACGGAAACTCTACTATCCTTGCAGAATTTATAGCACTACAATTAAAGAACAGAATCTCATTTCGAAAAGCAATGAAACAAGCTATTCAATTAAGCAAAGGAGCTAATACAAAAGGAATTAAAATACAAATTGCAGGTCGTCTTGACGGAAACGAACTTGCACGTATCCAATTGATCAGAAAGGGTAGGGTTCCCCTACAAACCATTCGAGCTAAAATGGATTATTGCGCCTATACGGTTCGAACTATCTATGGGGTATTCGGTATTAAAATTTGGATATTTCTAGGCGAGGAATAATAAGCCCTTTTTGTCTTTCCCTCGAATTCAAGGATGGAGTGGAACAAAAAATAATCAATTTTTTCTATTCCATTCAAATTAAAAGTGAAAAGAAAAATGATAAATTCCAATTATTTATTCTAGAATTTGGAATCCATAATTTTTGAATTCGATTTTAATTCTAATTCTATAAGAGTGAATAAAAATTAAATTTACCCCCTTTTTGATAAAATTGCTATGCTTAGTGTGTGACTCGTTTAACTAACTCATCACTTCGCATTATCTGGATCCACAGAAACAGTCAAGAGAGGATGGTCCTATCATTGCAGCAACTGAAATCCTTTTAGCATAAAAAAAAAGCATTGAGATATTAGTTATAAAGCAAAATAGAGAGGGATACGGATAAAGGAAAGGGTGATAGAAAGAAAAAAAATTATTAATCTTAATGAAATAGGATTCCAGCATGTAAGGTCTATGAATCACCTCAAAAAAGCAGTGTAATAAAGCATTAATACTGATTCATTCATAAATTATCTGAATCTGTTCATTCATAGAAAAAAATGAAGAGCCTCGAGCCAATAAAGACTAAGAAGATTGACTCAAGAATAAATGGCATTTAGAGCTCCATTGTAAAATTCAAACCTAAGCATTAATCAAGAAGAGATGGGAACGATGGAACCTGTGAATAGAGAAGATTCAATTGAAAAGGAATCCTCAAGATTCATTGGGTGGGATGGCGAAACAAACCAGCGACCAATTCATCTATTCTAAGAAGTCACGAGCTAACTCTACAACTGAAATAGATAAAGAAAGAGTCAATATTCGCCCGCGAAAGTGTTATTTTGTTGGATTGCTACAATGTAAGTGATCTGATACACTAAAAGAAAAACTAAAGACTTATTATAACTTCTAACTTAACTCAAAAATAGAGAAAATAGAAAGAAATGGATTTTTCTATTTTTTAATTATAACTATATAAATAATTATAATTATCAAAAAATCTTCTTATTTTTTTAGTCTATTATTAAATAGACGTATAGACAACTTAATTAAGTCAATTTTTTTTCATTCGCGAGGAGCCGGATGAGAAGAAACTCTCATGTCCGATTCTGTAGTAGAGATGGAATTGCAAAAGAAACATCAACTATAACCCCAAAAGAACCAGATTCCGTAAACAACATAGAGGAAGAATGAAGGGAATATCTTCTCGAGGTAATCATATTTGTTTCGGGAAATATGCTC